CAAATGGGGGAATTTCCATTTCTTCGACTAGTACCGATTCGATTGATGGGAGAGAGGCATATGTGGATTAGTACAATTATTATATTATTAGCATCAGATTCAGGATTCCACGGGATACCGTACTGTACTGGGTCTGGCTTTTTCAATTACTCCCGATCTGTGAAATATGAAATAGAGTAGAGTATTGTATGTTTCCCGGGAGTACATACATAAATGGAATTTGTACAATATAAAATAAATTGAACATAGTTACTGTGTATAGAATAGTATAGAATACTTTTTTTTTAAGATTAAAATAAAAGTATATCCTTTTCGGGCCCTATTTTGTGTAACCTCAATTTCAAATTTTACTAATTTGAAATAATCTATCTCATTCAAATTTCGCATTGAGCTTTTGATATATGCGTCCCATTACTAATCCAATGAAAGAGGATATTCAAAAAATAAAGATCAAACAAGGATCACTTTTTTATTAGCGAGGTAATGCATTTTTTTTTTTTTTTTTTTATAAGGGTTTTTCCTTGAAAGAACAAACTTTTTAAATTTATATATAAATATATAAAAAAATAGTTAATTTGATGGAATATTCGATTTTTTTATACCGGAATTTGTACTCGTCTTTATCATACTTCTTTTGTTTTCCAAGAAGATTGGCTCATTAAAAAAAGGAGTTTATAACTTAGCTCCTTCCTTTTTTTTCATTGAGCTTCTATTGTTTGTTGGGGTTTGTTTGGTAAGTGGAAAGGCGGTTAGATGATACTTCATCAGATGATTGTACAAAGAGGGCGGTAGGTTATAGAAAAGAAAGAATGGAAAAGAATGATAAATAAATAAAGGAATTATTGATTGTATCGGGAATCAAATTTTGAGTTCAGTATGGATAAAAGATCGTCCTATGTTATACTATTCAATTCTTGACGATGAATCTATTTGATAGCTCCGATATTGTTATTCATGATATTGATCCGATTCGATATCATCGAGATGTAATGCATCCCATTGAATTTACAGGCGAAAGATTTATTATCTCTATGGGATTAACTCCCGAGTTATTGCGAATTAAAGAAAAATTAAACAATGAGATTATGGAAGTAAATATTCTCGCATTTATTGCTACTGCACTGTTTATTCTAGTTCCTACTGCTTTTTTACTTATAATATACGTAAAAACAGTCAGCCAAGGTGATTAATTTGAATTAAACTTGATTTTTTATTTCTTATCAATAATTGCAGAGAAGAAAAGGATAAAAATTTCGCGTCTTAAATGAAATGGGCAGACTAGAATCAGTCGTATTCTATGAGATACGATAGTATGGTAGAAAGATTCAGATATTTCTTTCTACCATACTATCTAGTATTGTTATTGTAGTGTATAAAGTTGTATTGTAATGCGGGTTAATTTAATATAGATTAATATAGATCAATCTACAATAGTATCATCATATTCCTTTTCTATATATATAGAAATCGATTTAATTACGTATATAGTGATAATGTATATTATATAGTATCCCAATTCTATTTCTTTGCTTTATCTATTTGTATTTAATTTGTGTTGATTTCAATTAAATTAATTTGAAATAATCGAAAGCGACTTTTACGATTAGAATTCCTAGATTTCTGATTATTTTCAATATGAATCCCGATCGAAAGAATCAATGACTTCTTCGGATTTCGAAAAGGATTAGTAAAACCCGTCGACTTTTAACGTTTGAACCACGATATGAAATGGGTTCAATAAAACAAGCAAAACATAAATAAAATTTCTAAAATAGTAAAACTAAAACAAGCGGCGCAATATGTGACTCGCCCAAGACAATATTTTAGGATGTGCAGTATCTCGTTAGACAACTACTATGTTGTTTCCCAATGTGTATCCACGTAATGGAATAACCGAATTGTTTTCTCTTTGATCTTTGAACAGTAAAGAGGTAAACAAAATAAAAAAAAGTTCCGTTCTTCCTCATGGTCCATATCTAACTTTGGTAAGAGTAAGTTCATCGAAATAGAAAATTTATGAAGAATTCAGTTGGAATAAATTTCCTACCATTTGTATTCCTTTTACTTTTTTTACTTTCAAAATACGAACACGGAAATAATTGAAATATTTCTTTGATTGAAAGAGTATTCTTCATATATATTTATTATTCATAGAATACATTACTCAACTAAAATCCAAGAGAATTTCGAAATGAAGATATTTTTCATTTCTATTTCAATTTAAAAATAAAATTTTAAATTGAAATAGTGAAATTTTAAATAAAAAAAACTTTGCCGAACGATCTATAAAAAAAGTGATACTGTTTAGTTCCTAAACTCAATTAGTAGTACTTCTAGAGTCCACTCCTTCCCCATACTACTAGTGAAAGGGAAAATGTAAAGACTACCATTAAAGCAGCCCAAGCGAGATTTACTATATCCATGTGAATTATGTCCTCTATCTCTATGAAGGAATTTTTCAATTATTGTTCACTAATAAATAATAGGGGAATCACTGGCG